GGGTAGAATATATTCTATGAATATACATATATATATTATGTATATGGTGTTTTTCTTTTTTTTTATTCCAGTTGTTCTTGTTCCTATAACAAGTATTTTTGTTTTTAAATCAGATAAATCAAATCATTTGATCTATGGAACAAAAAAAGAAAGAGGACCCGGCTAGGTATTGACCAGGCCAGGCCGAGGGAATAGAAAAAAAAGGACTTGAAATCAAAGAGGTATTCTTTACTCTTTATTTTATTCTTTTTTCCTATTGAGGATATTCCTTTTGAGCCCTTACATTATCGTAATGGAATTGCTGATAAAATTTGTAAATATATTTTATTAATAATAAATATTGAAATTAATTATGATGAAAATATATTTAATTAATAATAAATATTGAAATTAATTATGATGATAATATATTATAATTTATAATCGAATTTTAATTTTTCAATTAGGAGAGATGGCTGAGTGGACGAAAGCGGCGGATTGCTAATCCGTTGTACGAGTTATTCGTACCGAGGGTTCGAATCCCTCTCTTTCCGTTTTCTCTAATGACTTGAGATTTTTCTTTCGAATTCGAAAGAAAAATCTCGCGTTCTTTTTATCATAGTTAAATGTAAATGTGTCGAATAGATAAAATCATAAGAAAATTCATAAATCAAGCAAAGAAACCGAGAAATCCCCCCCCCTTTTTTTTTTTTCTTTTATTCCTCGCGTCCAGGATTACGTCCTGGATCATTAGATAGGAATCCGAAGATGAAGAGCGAAACAAAAAATATCACTACTGTGTAAACGAAGAGTTTGAGAGTAAGCATTACAATCTCCAAGATATTTTTGGGAGGAAGGGGAGAATAGATTATCTATTTTTATACCACATATCCTATTTTGAAACCAAGAAATCAAGTAGTTTCTAGAAAAGAAAGGAATTCGCAGAAATTCAGTTGTAATAAGATTCTTTCATTACCAAAATTATCTTTCATACATACCCACAATTAGATAAAGATATTGTGGGGGACCCTAATAGGTCCTTGTTTACTGGAAGTAGAAGGTCAGAGTGGGGAAATGAGGTGATCCAGACTTTTTGCTGCTATCCAACAGTTTCAATGTTTCAATTGAGGGTTCATAAGATAATGTAAGACTTATCTAATCTTATCAATTGTTATAATTTCTTATCAATTGTTATAATTTTTTTGTATCGAATAAATCATGAATGTTTGTAGGACTAAAGAAATCTCACCGAAAACTTACAGCGGCTTGCCAAACAAAGGCTAAGAGAAAAAAAAGCACAGGTATGACTGGCATAACATCTACGATTGGATTGAAAAAAGCGTAAGCCTCGGGCAATTTGGCAAAGAAAAAACTACTCGGGTGAAGGGTAGAATGAAAACAGATCAAAGCAAAGATATTAAGCATAACAAGCATTTCGTTCTTGGAAAGAATTGCATTTTGACTGAGTTATTAATATAAGATAAGGGAAAAATGAAACAAATAAGATAAACTAAAAAATCCTTCTTTTTATTTAAATTATTTAAACTCGCCCAATCAAAAATCCTTCAATTCTGAAATGAGAATAGAAGGAATGATACTTTCCTATAATATCTTAATTACATTTTATGTAATGATCAATAAATTCAGTTTCATTCTACATCTACGTATATCAAATCCTATCAACAATCTAATCTATTCCATAGATAGATTGGACTGGAATTGACGAACAACCAACATCGATATTAATGTCTATTAGTGTCAAATAGAAATCGAAATGGGGCGTGGCCAAGCGGTAAGGCATCGGGTTTTGGTCCCGCTACTCGGAGGTTCGAATCCTTCCGTCCCAGAGCAGACCAATTCAATCAGAATAAGAATTGTTTTCTTTAACAATCTTTTCTTTAAGAACGAGTGTAATGTTGGATACAATGTGATCCGACTTTCTGATTTCGAACGATTTCTCTCTGAATCATTTCTTTCTCACAAACTAAACGGAGTTCAAATAAGACACGGATGTAAGCGAATCTAATCTATTTGTGATCCCGGTAGGATGGGAACATAGATCACAATAATTTTTTTTTTCAAATAAAAGAAAATCAGATGGGCGATTCAGTCTATGCCTGTCTCGCTCATACTGAAGTTATTTACTAAGAGAAACTTTACATCCCATATCTATTTGATATATCAATAGGTGCATTCTCTTTCGAAATGCGAAAGAAAAGCCTTTACATTCCCTATTCCTAAAGTAATTGGAATGTAGCTTAATTACTAATTCTCTAAAGATCCTGAATGCTAAACAAGAGGAGTTCTTGGTCCTAATTGAAGTCCATCACTGAGATTAAGGTTCCTAAAACTAATTTGGGTTGGGTAAAATAAAAATAGGAATAAGACATGATAGGGACGCTTTGGCTTTGTACCTAGACTATTTTGCCAAGGATCTCGTAGGTGGATCCCTTTTTATTTACGATTCAGGATCCTGAGAGAATTCATGAATAGATAGGAGTTAAAGTTAATCAGTAATAAATTGAGAGTATCAATTCAAATAGCTGTGTCTGTCCGGATCTCATAAACAAAGAGTCAAGGTCAATATGTAACAGATGTATTTTCTTTGGACCTAACTTACTATAATTTTATTTCTATTTCCTAGCTCTAATGAATAATTGTAATCGAACGTTTCGGTTTTGGTAAAAAAGATCTGCGATCCCTTAAATAAAATATCCGCGATTGCCCCTAGTTAAGAATTATTCGGTTTATTTGATGGATACCAAAAGCTCATATTCTTCCGATTCTGATTTGCTAAAATAAGATGAAAGAATAACAACTTAAACTTGACTTTTACCCTACGTCGGCCTTTTCTATCCAACAAAAAAATAAATTGTATTTTTTTTTTTTGATCTATCTGCTTTAAATCATTGATGATTCAATTGAAAAAGAAAGATGGGTCTCTCTTATGATGATCAAATTCCTGTCTCTTCAATTCGTGTCTCTTTACTTTAATCAATAATCAATAGGATATCTGCTAAAAAAAAAAAAAAATTTAAGCTATACTCGTTATGATTGCGACGACTTGTTGATTGATTTGATGTCTCAAATAATGATTTAATGGTTTTACGTGGAAAATAGGAAATTCTTAAAATTAAACATTTTTAATGATTCCTTATGAATCCTCGGTACTCAAAGAAGTGTGAGATTGGCGAATCTATCCTATCGAGTCACTTCTGGTCTTTCCACGTGATCGGACTAGCCAGTTTCTTTACTATGTTATACTCATTTTGTTCCAGTATGGGGAATCTTATTAAGGTTAAGGACCCCCTTTTTGGTTTAGTTGTTCAAAAAAGAATTGGATCTTTCATGCATGAGTAATTGTCTTGAACAATCTATTGAAGATGCAGATTAACGAAGAACTCGTTATTCGTCTTCTTTATTCTTTAGAAATTCCAAAATTAATTCATACGATAAAATATGGGTTAAATTGAATTATTGCTGAGACTTCTCCAGATAAATGCATATCCATCCAAATATTAAATATAATTTAAATAGAAAAATAAAGTATAGATTAATATATTATTGATTAAGCCAATGACTATTCATGATTCCGTATTGAATCAATTCCATGTCGGTTCCAAAATAGAGGAATGTTATGGTAAAACTTCGTTTGAAACGATGTGGTAGAAAGCAACGTGTGACTTGAAGGACATGATCGATTGTGGATTCTTACATCCACCACTTTCTAAAGGAATAATGATGCTCTTGGCTCGACATAGTTTGTTCTGTTCTACTAGAACCCCTACTTTGTTAGGTTGTAAATAGGACATGATGGAGCTCGAGCAGAAAGTATTGATTTATTTCTCAGGGGCAAGGATCTAGGGTTAGTGTCAATCAATAAGTTGAAAGAACTTCGTAAACATATCTTCGATATAGAAATCGAAAGGATCTAATTTGAACAAGTTTCAACAAATCCAAAAGGAAAATTTGTTGGAATTGGTAAAAGCTTTTCGACCAAAAATGTATCACGCGCGAATCAATCGTTCCTATGATTCTTGGATAGAAAGAAATCACAAAAAGGTATGTTGCTGCCATTTTGAAATGATTAAAGATCGCCGAAGTAATGTCTAAACCCAATGATTCAAAGCAACGATAAAGGATCCATGAACAAGGAAACACCATTTTCAATGGTCTCAACAATTGGATCAAAATGAGGAATCAAAATAGATTCGAAACGAGACAAAGAGGGGGGTTTAGAGACGGCTCAATAAATGAAATGCCTAAGGATTTTCCTTTCAACTCTTTGAGAATTATCCAACTTGAGTTATGAGTAAGAATGGTTTTTTCTTTTTTTTTGAAGGAAGAATAAAGAAAGGACTCAAATTATAGTCGAATTGATTTGATGATTTTATGGATCTATTTGACACTAAAATACATAAATTGAATCATTCTTTCTTGAGCCGTACGAGGAGAAAACCTCCTATATGGTTCTAGGGGGGGTATTGTTCATCTATATCTATCCCAATGAGCCATCTATCGAATCGTTGCAATGGATGTTCGATCCCGAAGAGAAGGAAGAGATTTTCGGAAAGTAGGTTTTTACGATCCGATAAGGAATCAAACTTATTTAAATGTTCCCCTTATTCTATATTTACTCGAAAAAGGTGCTCAACCTACAGGAACTGTTCATGATATTTCAAAGAAGGCAGAAGTTTTTAAGGAACTTCGCATTAATCAAACGAAATGAAATTAATGAAATATAAAATTAAGTAAAAAAAAAGAGGAGGTCGCCCGTATTTAGATCTAGCTTTGTATAACTTTTTCTCCACTATTCCTTTTTTTCTTGATCTATTCATACCTATTTATTATTGCTCCGATATGATCTCATATTTATATTCTTCTATATTCGTTATAGATATAACGAATTCGAATTCTATATTTTTTATAGAATTGATAAGTAGAAAAATTTTTTCTATATGAGATAGATGGATAGAAAAAAGATCGATTGAATAGATGAAATAACTGGATCTATAAAAAAA